ATAGATACATTTGATCAAAATTCATTATCAACAGAAAAAAAAAATGATTTATTTCCGTTTTCAAAAATGGAATTCAAAATCCAACAAGGAAGAATTGTCTTCGAAGATCAAATCAATATTTGCAAATTCATCTTCATCCAAAATGTCAATCCAGAGTCTAAAAGACTAAAAGAAATAAGTAAAAAAGTAAAAAGATTAGGACAAAGCCTAAATAGAATAAGAGATAAGAAGAAATCCGACCTGCTCCTAAATATTTGATACCCTCTCCACCAAAGAAACTTATAAGTCCAAAAGCGTTTGGAATTCCATCAATTCCTCGTCGATCAAAAAAATGAGTTAGTTCAGCGAATCTTCTTAGACCCCCAGCCAAAAATATTTGATAAAAAAAATCTATGTAACCACGATTATATGACCAATCATAAATGAGATTAATCATTTTTTCCCAGAGAGCTGTATTATTATTATTACCATCGTTAACAAATGAATTTTGTAAGTTCAAGTTTGTGAAAGATGAATAAACGGGCTTATATAAAAAAAACGCTATAAATATACCAAAAAAGGCTAGACTGACCGAAAAAATTGCATTAAAAAAAAATTCATACCAATCAATAGAATTATTTTGATTCGGATGTAAAAGGTTTTGAGACGGATTCAACAAATTTGATAATAGATCAAAATCAATTCCACTTTGATTATAAGGAATTCCTATAATTCCAACAAGACAAGTAAATAGTACTAATATAGACATGGAAAATAGCATAGTACTATCCGATTCGGGCGGATAAAAAAATGTATTTTGAATTCCAAAACAAGGAACACTAATAAAAGGGCGTATCATTTTTTTTCCATTATCAAATATTCGATAGGTTGTATTGAAAAAAAACAAAATCCCTTTTTCATTATTATTTGTTGATAATAATAAAGAAAACTTGTTTTTTTGAATTTCTTTTCCCCATGGAGATATTGAATAGCAGGAACCACTTTTTTGACCACTATAATCCTTAAAATGAACGTTTAAATGTCCCTCAAAAGTAAGTAAATAGATTCGAAACATATAAAATGCGGTTAATCCTACTGTGAAACAAGCTATAATTGCAAAAACCGGAGAATACAACCAACTATCATTAAGAATTTGGTCTTTGGACCAAAAACAAGCAAGAGGTGGAATACCACAAAGGGAAAGCGTACCTATTAAAAAAGCAATTTTTGTAATTGGTACATGCTTTTTCAACCCTCCCATAAGAACCATATTCTGACTTTTATCGGGAGAATATCCAACAATAGCTTCCATTGAATGAATAATAGATCCGGATCCTAAAAACAATAATGCTTTCGAATAAGCATGAGTAATCAAATGAAATAAAGCCGCCCGATACGATCCCATTCCTAAAGCTAACATCATATAACCCAGTTGAGACATCGTAGAATAAGCCAAACTTCTTTTAATATCGTTTTGAGCAAGGGATAAAGTAGCTCCGAATAGTAGTGTTACTATACCTATCAAAGAAATAAAATTCATTATATGAGGTATAATTATAAAAAGAGGAAGGAGGCGAGCTACAAGAAAAATACCTGCTGCGACCATAGTAGCGGCATGTATAAGAGCCGAAATAGGAGTGGGACCTTCCATGGCATCAGGTAACCATACATGAAGGGGGAATTGAGAAGACTTGGCAACTGCACCTGTAAATAAAAACAAGGCGCACAAAGTAAGAAATAAAAAATTTACCTCATTATTATAAACTAATTTATTTAATATTTCGAATAAATCTCGAAATTCGAAACTACCCGTTATAGCATAAAGTCCCAAAATCCCTAATAATAAACCAAAATCGCCTACACGATTCGTTACAAAGGCTTTTTGACAAGCATTCGCCGCAATAGGTCGTGTGAACCAAAAACCTATTAATAGATAAGAACACATTCCAACTAATTCCCAAAAAATATAAATTTGTATCAAATTCACACTAGTAACTAATCCCAACATGGAAGTAGTGAAAAAACTCATATAAGAAAAAAATCTCAAATATCCCTGATCATGATACATATAATTGTCACTATAAAAAAGAACCAAAATTCCAACCGTACTAATTAATATTACCATAATGGAAGCAAGCGAATCTATTAAGTAACCGAAGTCTAAAGAAAAATCATTATTAATCGTCCAAGACCATACATATTGATAGATAGAATTTTTATTTATTTGCTGAATAGATAGATAGACCGAAAGGAGCATAACTACATTTAGTAGAAAGATACTAGGAAAGGACCACATACGTCGAAGATTTTTTGTTGCCATTGGAAAAACCATAAGTCCAACTCCTATTAACATAGGAATGGGAAGTGGAATGAGAGGTATATTCCATGAATAGGGATATGTATAGTCCATAAAAAAACCTTTTATCTTTTATTTTATTCTGAATTATTCTTTTTAAACTCCTTCGCATATTCAGAGGAAGACGGAAGTTAGAATAAATAGGATCAGGCTAATAGTGCAATCGAAAATGAAATAAAAATCAAAAAAAATACTAATACTATTTATAAATTAATATAAAATATATATTAATATATATTTGAATATTTTCTATATATCTTTTTTTTATGTATTTTATATTTTTTAAAAATGGACTTTTCTAGAATTTACTAGAATTTTAGTCAAAATTTGACTAATCAAAAAAATAGTAAACTATTATTACTATAAATAACTAACTATAAATAGTTATCTATAATAACTTATATAAAAAAATCTAAATAAATTAGCTAAGTTATAACGAAGATCTTTCTACTTTCTAAAGATATAAAACAATTCAATTACCATTAGGTATTACGATAATTTATTCTATCTGTAGACGAAAGATTGATAATTCCATACAACAAATATACACAGAGTATTTTATACTCCATTTATATATTTATATTAATATAAATAATATAAAACACATGGAATTTTTTTAGAATTGTCGAAAGGACTATTAGAATATACGACATTTTTCTTTCGATACCTACAATGGATCAAAATCAATGAGCAAGGATTTCTTTTTTCACCTTTGATTCTATTTTGATACGGATATAAATATAAAACGACAAAAAGAAACATAAATATATAAAAACTTCGTTATTTCTCTTTTGTGTCTTGTCAGATATTTAGTTAGATTGAATAGAATCAAGATTCAAAAAAAATTGAAAAATAAATGAAATTGTTTGAACAATAAATGTCTTTCACATTTAACTAGATAAAAAAAGAATTTTTTCAAATTGATTTTTTCATGGCAGTTCCAAAAAAACGTACTTCTATATCAAAAAAACATATTCGTAAGAATATTTGGAAAATAAAGGCCTATTTTACAGCGTTGAAAGCTTTTTCATTAGCGAAATCTATTTCTACGGATAATTCAAAAAGTTTTGTTGTGCAACAATCCAATAATCAAACTTATATTAAATAATAATAAAAATGGTACTTTTTTTATTGTAGTCTTTCCCCATGGGGATTCTTATTTTCCCCATCAAGCTACTTGAAATTCGAATAGCCATTTTAATAATTGAATTAATTAATAATTGAATTACTAAATAAGTAATTGAATTATGGTAATATTTGGGAATGTTTCAATATGTAGTAAAACGAAAGGAATTTTTTGTCATTAATTGAATTAACTTTTTGAATTTCAATCTCGACAACTAAATAAAAAAAGCTTATTATTATTTCGAATACGCCGCTATGGTGAAATTGGTAGACACGCTGCTCTTAGGAAGCAGTGCTAGAGCATCTCGGTTCGAGTCCGAGTGGCGGCAGGCTATCTTCGAAAAGAAAGACAATAAGTTCTATATATAATAAATGCAATTCCAGATTGGATTCCGTATCATTTTCTATACTTTTTTTTATTTGAGAATTTTTATGATATTTTCCACTTTAGAACATATATTAACTCATATATCATTTTCGATCGTTTCAATTGTAATTACAATTTTTTTGATAATTTTATCGGTTGATGAAATCGTAGGACTATATTATTCGTCAGAAAAAGGCATTATAGCTACTTTTTTCTGTATAACCGGATTATTAATCACTCGTTGGATTTATTCGGGGCATTTCCCATTAAGTGATTTATATGAATCACTCATTTTTCTTTCATGGAGTTTCTCCCTTATTTCTATCGTTCCATATTTTAAAAAATATACCAATTATTTAAGCGCAATAACCTCGCCAAGTACAATTTTTCTACAAGGCTTTACCACTTCAGGTCTTTTAACCGAAATACATCAATCTGTAATATTAGTACCCGCTCTTCAATCCCAGTGGTTAATGATGCACGTAAGTATGATGATATTGGGCTATGCAGCTCTTTTATGCGGATCATTATTATCAGTAGCTCTTTTAGTCATTTCATTTCAAAAGATTTTTAAAAATTTCGTAAACGAGTCATTTTCATTTAACAAGATCAAATATATGGATGAAAAACGGAATGTTTTAATAAACAACTTCTCTTGTTCTACGATAAATTATTACAGAGCTCAACTAATTCAACAATTAGATCAGTGGAGTTATCGTATTATTAGTCTAGGGTTTATCTTTTTAAACATCGGGATTCTTTCAGGATCAGTATGGGCTAATGAGGCATGGGGATCATATTGGAATTGGGACCCAAAAGAAACTTGGTCATTTATTACTTGGACCCTATTTGCAATTTATTTACATACTCGAACAAATAAAAAAAAGTTCAAAAGTCTAAATTGCGCGATTGTGGCTTCTATGGGCTTTCTTATAATTTGGCTATGCTATTTTGGGGTCAATTTATTAGGAATAGGGTTACATAGTTATGGTTCCTTTAATTTTCATTAACATGAAATCAAATTGAAAAAGATTCCTACAAATAGAAACATAAAACATCTTCAAAAAAATGATAAGAAAACAAAAATTTGAAATACTAAATTACTAAATATTAAGTTAAAGAATATAAGAAAAAAACTCCATACTTCAAGGAAGATGTCGAGAACCATTTGAATCACTACACTAATTGATTCAAAAGGTTCTCACAAAAATAAATCCATCTAGTCACAATTTCAATTCATTTTAACTTTAGTTAATTTTTATTTTTCATTGTAAAATTGCAAAACGAAAAAGAAAGAATAGGATTCTTAATTTTTGCTTGTTTTATTCATGAAAACTATCGATAAAAATATGTAGATATAATAGCTTCGACCTTCTCAACTGAGAGTGAGAGGATGAAATCCGGATAAATACCAATACCTATTATTGGGAGAAGAATAGAGATTAAAATAAATAATTCTCTCGGCCCAGAATCAAAAAAATAAGAGTTTTGCGCATTCAAAATCTTGTATCCATAGAACATCTGACGTAACATCGATAATAAATAAATAGGAGTTAATATCATTCCAATTGCCATTAGAAAAGTAATTAGTATTTTTGGAATTAAAAAATATTGTTGGCTGGTAATTATTCCAAAAAAGACTATCAATTCGGCAACAAAACCACTCATGCCGGGTAATGCAAGGGAAGCCATTGATAAGATACTGAACAGTGTGAATATTTTTGGAAGGAAAATCGCCATTCCACCCATTTTGTCGAGATAAACAAGACGTATTCTATCATACGTCATTCCTGCCAAGAAAAAAAGAGCAGCACCAATAAATCCGTGAGAAATCATTTGTAAAAGGGCTCCATTGAGCCCCGTATCGGTTATCGCTCCAATTCCGATAATTATGAACCCCATATGAGATACGGAAGAATAGGCTATTCTTTTTTTTAAATTACGTTGACCGGGAGATGTTGAAGCTGCATAGATTATTTGTATTGCACCTACTATAATCAACCAGGGAGAAAATATAGAATGAGCGTGGGGGAATAATTGCATATTGATCCGAACCAAACCATATGCCCCCATTTTTAATAAAATTCCAGCTAGAAGCATACAAGTACTGTAATGTGCCTCCCCGTGGGTGTCTGGTAACCATGTATGTAAGGGTATGATCGGTAATTTGACTGCAAAAGCAATAAAAAATCCAGTATAAAATAGTAGTTCTAGTGCTACAGGATACGATTGGTTAGCTAATATTTCAAAATTTAATGTTGGTTCATTCGAACCATATAAGCCAATACCAAAAACGCCTATTAATAGAAAAATAGACCCCCCCGCAGTGTATAAAATGAATTTTGTAGCGGAATACAGACGTTTCCGTCCTCCCCATATCAATAGAAGTAAATAAACTGGAATTAATTCGAACTCCCACATGAGAAAAAAAAGTAAAAGATCGTGAGAAGAAAATGATCCTATTTGACCGCTGTACATTGCTAACATCAGGAAATGGAACAATCGGGAATCTCGAGTAAGCGGCCAGGCTGCTAAAGTAGCTAAAGTGGTTATAAATCCCGTCAGTAAAATGGTTCCTATAGAAAGCCCATCTATTCCCAATCTCCAGTCAAAATCAAAAAAATTAATCCATTTATAATCGTCTGCTAGTTGAGTTAATGGATCGGTCAATTGGAAATGATAACAGAATATATAAGTCGTTAAAAGGAGTTCAAAAATAGAAATGGATATAGTATACCACCGTATTACCTTATTTCCTCTATGAGGTAGAAAGAAAATTAAAGAACCCCCCAATATTGGTAAAACTACAATTATTGTTAACCAAGGAAAATAATTCGTGGTAAAGACAAGATAGAATTAGACCCCAAAACCCGTTCTTTTTCGAGAACGGGTTTTTTGTCGGTAAAAAAAACCAATTGTATTTAAAAAAAATTGAAAATTCAGTTTGTTTAAAGTAGTTTTTTCTGGAACTTAGTATATTAATAAGCTAGACCCATGCTTCGAGTTGTTTCATGCCATAAATAAACCCTCACGCTCAAAAAATCCGTTGGGCAAGCGGATTCACATCTCTTACAACCAACACAGTCCTCCGTTCGTGGAGCAGAAGCAATTTGCTTAGCCTTACATCCATCCCAAGGGATCATTTCTAATACATCGGTTGGGCAGGCTCGAACACACTGAGTACATCCTATACATGTATCATAAATCTTTACTGAATGTGACATTGGATCTCTCATTTTTTGAATATCATAAATCTTCGATCTAGTAAACTTATATATAAATCATATATTTATATACCAGATGAATCAATGATTTTATCATTATTTTAAATATCGATCGAATTATGGATCGCGACTCCTGGGTTGGCTAAGATACTTTGATTTCTTACATTTTTACAGTTAGTATTAAATAATTGATGACTATTCGAATTTAAAAAATTAGTAGTACTTATTTATTCAATAAATTCGATTGATTGATACGAGTTGATTTTCTATTACGATAAATTGATGAAACAATAGCTAACCCAATAGCCGCTTCGGCTGCGGCAATAGCTATAACAAAAATAGAGAAAATATCTCCTTGTAATTGTCGACTATCAAACAAATCCGAAAATGTTACGAAATTTATATTAACTGCATTCAGGATAAGTTCCAGGCACATAAGAGCCCTAACCATATTTCGACTCGTGATCAATCCATAGATACCAATAGAAAATAAATAGGCACTCAAAACAAGTGCATGTTCGAGTATCATTGATCAGCTCCTTATCAATTTTGAGTCATTTCACCATGAACAATAAACCAAGACTTTCGCTTGACTATAATAGAACAAGTACAAAAAAAGAATATATTCTTTTTTTTTTGTAAGAGAGAAAAAAGATCGATATTGAAATAGAATTCAAAAATTAAAGCTAAATGCATTTGATAAGAACGAGAAAATTTCAATTTGGATTGTTCCTAATCGTTAGAAAGATTTTTCATTGACGGGCAACAGCAATTGCACCTATCAAAGCAACTAAAAGAATTATTGAAATGAGTTCAAATGGAAGAAAAAAATCCGTTGATAAATGAATTCCAATTTGTTGACTATTCCCTATCAAATCTTGTTCGATAATCTGGTTTGATTTTGTCGTCCAAATAATTCCGTACCAAGACGTATCGAGAATCGTGGTAATTAGGGAGATGAAAATACTTGTACAAACCAACGAAGTAATCCCATTTCCAACAGTCCAAAGATCGAAATCTTTATAATATTCTGAATCATTCATGAACATGACAGCAAATAAAACTAAAACGTTTATAGCTCCGACGTAAATAAGGAGCTGTGCAGCCGCTACAAAATGAGAGTTTGATAAAATATAAAATAAAGATATGCAAACAAGAACCAATCCCAATGCAAAAGCCGAATAAATTGGATTGGTAAGTAATACCACTCCTATACCTCCTAATAGAAGACCTGATCCCAGAAAAACTAAAAGAAAATCATGTATTGGTCCAGGCAAGTCCATTCTATATACAAGATAAAAAAATTGAAATGTTTTTCATGATTTTATTGACCTGACCAGGAAATTTTTTCTTTTTTTATGATATGCTCCTAATTGAATTCAATTAGAATGTAATGGGGTTTCTTGAATTACGTATAGGTACAATTACTATACCAATATCTTGTTCCCCCTTACGTTAAACCAAGTAGAAAAGTTAGTTGGAAACTATTTATAAATAAATCTAGAGATTATTAAATTCTATTTTCAATCAAAATTGATTTGCGCTTCTCACTAACTAATCAACAATTAATTGCAATTTCGAGTTCTATTGACCAAAAAAAAAAATAAGGAAACGATTCCTTTCAATTAGATAAAAGTGAACCTGACTATACATTACTATAGTAATTAGTAATTCCTCTTTAATCATTCTTTAATCATGAAATGCATTTTTTATTTGAGGATAATTCAAAATTGTTCGAATTGTATAATCGTTAATTACTGACATAGGTAACCGACCTAATGCGATTTGATTATAATTCAATTCGTGACGATCATAAGTGGAAAGCTCATATTCTTCAGTCATTGATAAACAATTTGTTGGACAATACTCAACGCAATTTCCGCAAAATATACAAATTCCAAAATCAATACTGTAATTAAGCAAGCGTTTTTTTCGCATACCGGTTTCCAATTTCCAATCAACAACGGGTAGATCTATAGGACATACACGAACACATACTTCACAAGCTATGCATTTATCAAATTCAAAATGGATTCGTCCGCGGAAACGTTCCGATGGAATTAATTTTTCATAAGGATATTGAATAGTTACAGGTAAACGATTTGCATGGGATAAGGTAATGATGAATCCTTGACCAATGTACCTTGCCGCCCGTATTGCTTGTTGGCCATAATTCATGAACCCAGTTACCATCAGGAACATATTGTAAAGATCTATGAATAATCTTATGTTTGTTTCTTTCTCTTGTTTGATGAGAAGTGAGAAATATAGAATATTATATTCTTTTTTCGTTTAGAGTGAAAGGAGTTGGGAAGAGGTTGTTAATAATAAATTACCAAGAGAAATGGGTAAAAGAAATTTCCATCCAAGATTTAATAGTTGGTCCATTCTTAGTCTCGGTAAAGTCCATCTTGTTGTGATAGAAATGAACACGAACAAATAAGTTTTAGCTAAAGTAATAAAAATACCAATTGTCATTCTAAAGACCCTACCTACTTTATTTATTTCAACTCGATCAGAAAAAAATACGGACGGAATAAAGATATTCCAACCACCCAAGTAGAGAATTGTTACAAATAACGACGAAACTAATAGATTGAGATAAGAAGCAACATAAAATAATCCAAATTTGATACCCGAATATTCGGTTTGATAACCTGCTACTAATTCTTCCTCTGCTTCGGGTAAATCAAAAGGCAATCTCTCACATTCTGCTAGGGAAGAAATTAGAAAAATGATAAACCCTATAGGTTGACGCCACAAATTCCATCCTAAAAACCCATATTTTGATTGCACCTCAACTATATCAACTGTACTTGAACTATTAGATAATAATAGTCGGTGATAACATCACTGTTCCCATCGCTAGTCCAGAACCGTACATGAGATTTTCACCTCATACGGCTCCTTGACGGCCATCAAGAAATCTAAGGACCAAGTTGATATTTTTTATCGTGATAGATTTTATTTTGGGTCAAAATAGAAATAGAATCAACACCCGTCGGAAGGTCAAAAATTAGACCGATGGAATTCTGTATGCCAGAATGATATAGATATAATAACTCAAAAAGCACTTATGAATTAATCTCGTCCTTTAATAATTTGAATTTTTCTTTGTTGAGTAATAACTTATTAATAAAATAGTCTTTCTATGAATATCAATAGCCATCTTTTTTTGATTATTATGAAAAAAAATCAGAGATTAGATGAATGTCTTAATAATGCAGGCTATTTCGTGATCTCTATGAATTTTCGTTCCTATTCTTCTTTCAAAGAGGGAGTTCAAAACAAGAAAGGATTATTTCGTTTCAGATAGTCGTTTTTTAATCTGTGAGTAGGAGCATACTCTGGATTGCAATCGTGAGGAGTACTGCTTGATTATTTCTACAAATTTAAAGCCCCAATTATTGTTCTTTTTATGTTATCCAAAGATTTTCGTTTTGAAAATTGACATAAAAATTTCTATTACTAATCCTTTATGTATTTTTGTGTCCCTAACCATTCACTCATTTTTGTCGAACCCTCCGTTCTATTCTAGTAATACATATAAAGAATAGTGAAAACTATATACGGTTGATCTTTTGAGCCCGCTTCAACCAGGATGACTAATCACTAATCAACCAATCATGGAGTAAAAAGTCTTGCTTATATTGAATTTACTTTATTTTTCGTTCTTGTACTTAGGAGATGAGACTCAATCTTTTTACTGCTAATTTAGAAGCTGTTTTTTTTTCACTCATATAACTATCTGATTTAGTTAATTTAACCTGAATGATGAATAAAAAAGTGAAGATACCTATTCAACTTCTTTACTTACAAAAAAGAATTAAAGAAAAGGTTATAACGACTCGCACGTAGAGATATTGATAACACACAAAGAGTCAACGGTATTTCATAACTAATCGATTGAGCGGCGGCTCGTAGACCACCTAAAAAGGAATATTTGTTGTTTGATCCATATCCTGACATAAGAAGTCCAATCGGAACAATACTTGAAAAGGCAATCCATAGAAAAACACCGATATTGAGATCGGATAAAACAAGGTGATAGCTAAAAGGAATTACTGAATAACTTACGAAAATGGATATAACTGCTATGGATGGTCCGATAATAAATAAATGACCATCTCCTCTAAATGGAAGAAGGTTTTCTTTGAAAATAAGTTTTGTTCCATCTGCTAACGCTTGAAGAATTCCCAACGGACCGGCGTATTCCGGTCCAATACGTTGTTGTAGTCCGGCGGATATTTCTCTTTCTAACCACACAATTACGAGTACACCTATTGTGATTCCCAATACAAGAATCAAAATAGGTAAAAGCATCCCTATGATCCCATAGATCTCTTTTAAAGATTCTAATCTATAAAAAGAGTGGATATCTTGTACTTCTCTTGTATCAATTATCATTTCAACGATCAACTTCTCCCATAATGATATCTATGCTACCTATTATTGTCATAATATCCGCCAATTTCATTCTTTTAACTAACTGAGGAAGAATTTGCAAATTGATAAAACCGGGGGGACGAATTTTCCATCTCCAAGGAAAACCACTCTGATCCCCTATTAAATAAATTCCCAATTCCCCTTTTGGGGCTTCAACTCTTCCATAAAGCTCTTGCTTCGGTAATTCAAAAGTAGGAGAGGTTTTTTTACTAATGAAGCGATAGTCAAAATCATTCCATTCTGGATCCCGTTCTCTATCAAAGCAACGTATTTCTAAATTCTCATAAGGACCGCCTGGAATTCCTTCGAGGGCCTGTTGAAGAATTTTGATAGATTCCTTCATTTCACTGATTCGGACTAAATAACGCGCTAATGAATCTCCTTCTTTTTGCCAATTGATTTCCCAATTGAATTCGTCATAACATTCATAATGATCGACTTTACGAAGATCCCATTGAATTCCACAAGCTCGTAACATTGGTCCGGATAAACCCCAATTTATTGCTTCTTCTGCACCAATAATACCTACACCCTCAACTCGTTCTAAAAAAATGGGATTTCGCGTAATAAGTTTTTGGTAGTCAGAAACAACGGTTAAAAAATAATCACAGAAATCCAAACATTTATCTATCCATCCATAAGGTAGATCGGCCCCTACTCCTCCGATACGAAAATAATTGTGCATCATTCTCATACCGGTGGCAGCTTCAAATAGATCATATATTAATTCTCTTTCTCTGAAAATATAGAAAAAGGGAGTCTGTGCACCAATATCTGCCATAAAGGGGCCAAGCCATAACAGATGAGAAGCTATACGACTCAATTCTAACATAATCACTCTGATATAACTGGCTCTTTTAGGCACTTGAATATTCACCATCTGTTCTGGTCCATTTACGGTTATTGCTTCTGTAAACATAGTAGCTAAATAATCCCAACGTGTTACATAAGGCAAATATTGTATAACTGTTCGGTTTTCGGCAATTTTTTCCATCCCTCTGTGCAGATAACCCAATATTGGCTCACAATCAATAACATCTTCACCATCTAGAGTAAGAATAAGACGAAGAACACCATGCATTGATGGGTGATGAGGTCCCATATTGACTATCATATGTTTTTTTCTTTTAGTTGTTACATTCATAGTTTATTCCTCGATTCATTCTTTTATGAACTGCTTAAAACGAAAAGAAGTTCGTCTAAATTCTAGATAAAAAAAATTCAATAAAATAACCAATTTTTGTTGTTTTTTTAAATGAAAAAATTAACGCGTTTTTGATTCCCGAATATCCAGTTGATTCATTAATTCTTTATAAGAAACTCTTTTTTTATTTGACAAATAAGACAACAGCCGTTGCCGTTTTCCTAAGATTTTCCGCAGACCCCGCTGCGATAAATAGTCTTTTCTGTGAAATTCCAAATGTGAAGTAAGCCTTCTTATTTTATTGGTGAAATGAAAGACTTGAAATTCAATAGATCCCCGATTTTCTTCTTCTGAAATAACTGAAATAACTTTCTTTTTTACCATAAGATAAAATCTACTCTTTTTTCCTTTTTAAAATTCAAAAATCCATTTAACCGATCAGTAAAAATAATCCTATTCATTTTCTCATTTTAATTAAGTATAAAAATAGATATTTACACAGATAAAAGAGGACATCTTTTTGACCTATTCCTATTTGATCTAATCGAATATCTAATTATTTATCTAATGGATATGGATACATGCATTGAATTAGTATTGATTTATCGTATTGGAATGGAAATGTAAGACAATGAATGTGTACAACCCCCGGTTTCATATAATAAATACAGATATATATGAGATGAGAAATGCATCATTCACGAATTTTCAAGGGGGGATACGTATATATCCTTAACAGACTAAAACGGCTTCCATTATTGGTATCAAACCAATATCGATTCATACAAGATAAATCCTCTAATCGGTAAGTAGGCCAAAGAAAGGATTTTAATTGAATTAGTTCAATTTTATCCCTATAAAAATTTTGACTTTTATCCAAAACTTGATCAGAGTTTTTTACGTTATTGCAAAATACTGAATTATTCGAAATAAGATTTCTATTCCTAGAATTGAAACAAATTTGAATTCTTAATTCCCTACGCCTTTTAGTGGAAAAAATTAGTTCAGGAATAACTAAATCATAATCTCGATTTTCAGTTATTCTTTGATTTGGATGTCTTACAATATAATTATTGTAATTGTTTCGATCAATATAGTGTTTTTCTCGGTAATTTTGCTTAAGTTGGTGCTTACTCTTATGAACCAATGAGACATTTAGAGTTTGATACATCAAAAATTGACCGTCTTTTTTTATAGACAAACGCATAGGTTCGATAATTAATATTCTTTTTTTCATCAATTCTCTAAGAGTTAAATCTTTTTGAATCATCAGAATATCTAGACTTATTTCTCCCCTTTGTATAGAGGATATAGCAATTTCTTTTGGATTTACCAATCTAAGCAGGAGACAATATACTTTAATATTATTTGTTATTTTTTGATTTAAAAAATTATTCCATCTCAATTGAAAACGTAAATACCTTTTTAAGAAAAAATCAAGTTCTGCTTCCGTGTTGCTCTTATATTGCTTTCTCTTTCGACGTTTTTTCCTATCTGAGCCCGCAGAATCTTCTTCAATATCTTTTTCTTGAGTTGAGAAAATTGATTCACGAGTTTCTTTATTTTGTATATTTAATTCAACATTATTTTTACCTGGGGATTCTTTTTTGTCTTGATTCTTATTTTCTAATTTAATCGATTTAGATTTATTTTCATTGAATAATTTGAATCCTTTAAAAGGATTCTCTTTTTGATTTTTAGTGATATTTTTATTTTCACTAACAGTTTCATTGAAATTGAAAAGAAGTTCGTTGGCCGGGATCATCCAGGGGTTCATTTTATATGTATTATAAAGAAGCGCAAATTCGCCAAAGAACCAAAGTTTTCGATTCGAAATAGAACGACTTAGTATTTCTTCATTCATTCCCATCCAATCAAAAAAGCTTTTTTTTTTTGAAATCTTGATTTTCTGATCTTTATCAATTTGAAGATAAACAAGGTCTTTTTTATAAATTTTACCAACTATTGGATAATTATTGACTTTAGTGTTAGTATTTGTATTATTATTGAAGTTGATATTGGTATCGATAGCAATCGAGGAATGAATATCCCCTTTCTTTCTAAAGCACAAAGAGAGAATTTTCCAATCACAATATTTTTTATCTGGAATTTTATCCAGATTCCTATTTTTGTTCTGTCCGAAATAATTATATATATAATTATTTATAGGGATAATACGCTCTGACATATCAACTAAGGTACTTTTCTTTATGTTGTATATATTGGAATTATAACAATTTTCTTGCGGATTATTTATCCATAATGGTGATACAGAAATATATGAATCTTTTCTATCGTCATAATTAATCGATTGATATGAGAAAAGTGAATATTTATAGTATTTTGGAAAGTTAATAGTATATTTTTCATTGGAGAATGAATTTGATTCAAAATTAATGAATTTTTTGTAAAAAATGAATTGGTCTTTTTTTTTATCTGAATGACTTTTTTGAAAATCTTTATTTTTAGTCATAATAAATCGTTGATTCACTCTGTTTCGCCATTTGTGTGATACTAATCGATACCATTGAATCTGTGATAATTCATATTGATAATACTTACTTAAAGAGTTTTTCCATTCAACAATTGTGGAATTAAAAAGATTTTTATGTCCTAATTCCAAATGAAGTATTCCTTCTGGTTCGAAATAATCTTTTATTTCTTTCTTAAGAAAAAGAGATGTTTCCTTATATTGAAGAAGATCTCTATACAAGCTGAAAATTGGAGTTTTATATATTTTGTAAAATACATACGCTTGCGAAAAGTAGGATAAGTTGCTCCAATTTTTTGAATTCTTTTTAGTAATACCAAAAAACCGTTTTTTGAGAGTCCAAATAATGTGAATAGCACTTGTTTTATTAATTTTTTCTTTATTTATTTCATTATTGGAAATCAATTTATCTAATTCGTTTTTTGATAATTCAAAAAGTTGTGTAGTCATTCTCGGACTATTCTTATGAATGATACATAAAAATACTTTTATGTATATCTTTTGAAGAATAAAATTGATTCTCAAATAGGATTTTCGTATTAATCGTACATTTCTTTTTTTTAATTTCTTCAAACTTTTTATTATTGATACTAATAATTTATTGAGAGAATTTGTTTTTTTACAATTACTATTTCTGTCATTAGTTATAAACTCGTTATTATTGTCTTTTTTATTTTGTATTTTTTTTATCCGATTCATGATTGTGTTTGTTTTATCAGCCAGAGCTTTCATTTTTGTTTCGGTAAATAAAAAATCTTTCAAATCTATAGATTGAATGGGAATGGGAAGGGATGATTCAGAAATCATTTGATTAGGAATTCTCCTATCTTTTTCTTTTTTAGTTTCATTTAATTCAGATATTTCTTTAAATCCAACGAAAAAATTTTGTTTTTTTTTTGAAAGTTCTTTTATCATCCCTTTAACTTTTATCATCCCTTTAATAAATAGGATATTTTTCAGAAGCCATTTTTGTCTTTCTTTTGAAAGGTTTATGCCTCGAAATAAATTTTTTTTTTCTTTTAAAAAAATGAGTATCCCCAAAAAAGACTTTTTTTTCCATTTTCGAATTCTTTTTTTCATTTCTTTGAAAATGGGGTTAAAAAACGACTGTCGTTTTCGGGGAGAACCAAAAGGAAGGTCAGTTTCCATTCCCCAAACTGTTAAAAAACAAAAATCATTTTTTTTTTTTCGTGTATCTTTTTGAAGAGATTGTACTCTAGATTTGTGCCAAGGTTTAAAGAAAAAGGGAAATAGTATTTTTATTTGAATACCATCTGTTACCCAGTTTTTTGGAAATTCGGTTTCTGATAATGGAACACCATTATAGGTGCATTTAATATGCATTTCTTTCTTCCAATCCTTAAAGTCTTCTGACCATTCTGGAAATTGAAATACTAGCATACGTGCTGTATTTTTAACTATTATCAATGATAGTAATAGAATATATTTTCTAAGAACAGATTGGATTACTAATAATGATCCTCTTATTATTTGAGCAAATAGAATGCTATCCCATGCTTCCGCTATTTCTATTCGTACTTTTTCTTGTCTTTGGGATTCTTCTTTTTTTTCTTTCTCCTTTTTTTTTTTCTCATTTTCTTTTGCCTTTTCTTGTGTATAATCTAGAATTCTTAATTCTAATTGTGTTGCTTTTTTCCATTTTTTAAAAATCAATTGTTGCATTTGTATTTTGGAGATGTCAAAAGACAAAAGGGGTTTGTCTATTTTCCCCAAAAAAAGAGGGGAATGCAAATTTGCCTGAAAAAACGATCCGATGTTTGTCTTACGTCTTTGGGCACGCATCGAACCTTTGATGATGTCTCTACGGAAATCGGATTGTTGGGAATAACGTATCAAAGCCACTTCGTCTCTTTCATCTGGCTTATTATTGATTTTTTTATTAATATCATTGTTTTCTTCGTTATAATTCAAGATAACTACACGTTTGGCTTTTCTTGAATGAATCCCATGATTCTCGGCTACATGTTCTTCATTTTCTCCCTCTTGTTGTGCCAAATCATCAATTAATTTGTATGACCATCTTTTTACTTTTTTACTTATTTCTTTTAGTCTTTTAGACTCTGGATTGACATTTTGGATGAAGATGAATTTGCAAATATTGATTTGATCTTCGAAGACAATTCTTCCTTGTTGGATTTTGAATTCCATTTTTGAAAACGGAAATAAATCATTTTTTTTTTCTGTTGATAATGAATTTTGATCAAATGTATCTATTTTCTCTTCCAATTTTTCATAATCATAATCAGTAGTAAAAAGTATACCCTGGATCTTATTTATCCATCTTTTCTCGATGTCATTTTTTATCGAAGTTTCATTTCTGATTGAGGAAGAAAAAAAAATGTTTCTC